TATGTAAAAATGAAAGATTATGTCCAAAATTGACTGATCTTACTCAAAGAATCTCTTATAAGTATCTATAGGAGAAAGAATAGGTAGGGATGACAGGATTTGAACCTGTGACATTTTGTACCCAAAACAAACGCGCTACCAAGCTGCGCTACATCCCTTTGAAAAATTGTTATACAGTGTGTCATTGTATAAAATCCATATCTTTTTTTCCACATCCTTTTTTTTTGCTCTACCTATTCTATAGATATAGATAGGTAGAGTAATGTTCTTGTCATTTTTTTTAGAGGGCGGCAAAATTGAATCTGCTGAGTCATTGTACATATGCATTTTAGTTAGTAATTCCTAATTTTAATTTCATTTCAAGCAAAAACAAATGATCTTGAACTAATATTAAAATATCGGATTATCTATAATCTATTTATTAGAATAGCGAACTAGGACTATATATGTATTACAATATACAATTCTTACAATATACAATACAAAGAAAAGAAATAAGAAAAAAATAGAAAATAAAATAAGAAGGAGGATTTTCAATGCGAGATATAAAAACATATCTCTCAACGGCACCTGTGTTAACCACTTTATGGTTTGGGTCTTTAGCAGGTCTATTGATAGAAATTAATCGTTTATTTCCAGATGCCTTGTCATTCCCCTTTTTTTCATCCTGATGAAATTCTTGTATTGATAAAAAATGAAGAAGATTTGAGATACAATTCTACGTAACATGGCTCTAAATTCTTTTTCTTTTATATCCTAAATCCTAATATATATATCCTAATATATATCCTAATCTATCCTAAAAAAAAGAAAGAGTGTATTGAATCTCAGTCAAAATACAGTGAAATTTTTTGGGAAAAAAAAATGGAAATGTGGATCCAGTCTAGGGACGATTCCACGAAATTCTAACATAGAAAGAAGAAAATACTGAGATTAGTATAGAAATGATTCATAGTTAGAAAAAATTGTATTAATTAATTATTACGATATTCTTAATATTCTTCTATTAATGAATATGACTCTTTTTCTTTATATTTATAGTATTCTAGTAATTCTATTTTAGATTATAGTACTTCGAAGTCATTCGAATTCTAATAATTCTAATAATTCAAAAAAGAAAATAGTTAGAAATTCCATAGCGAACGAAGTCGATCCAAAATGAAAAGGAGGTTCATGGCCAAGGGTAAAGATATTAGAATTATAGTGATTTTAGAATGTACCTGTTGTGTTCGAAAGGGTGTCAATAAAGAATTGCTGGGCATTTCTAGATATATTACTCAAAAGAATCGACACAATACACCCAATCGACTAGAATTTAGAAAATTTTGTCGCTATTGTCAAAAGTATACAATTCATGGGGAAATAAAGAAATAGATAGAAAAGAATTCGTGTTTGATTTTTCCAAGTAGTGGGAAGAGTAAGAACTTTACATCTTAACATATATAATACAAACCAAATCCTATTTTGGTCGAATCTTAAATGAATAAGAAAAAAAGAGGATTCTATTTTATAGATTATTTTATATCGAAGGAATAAGCAAACCATGGATAAATCCAAACAACCTTTTCGTAAATCCAAGCGATCTTTTCGTAAACGTTTACCCCCAATCGGATCGGGGGATCAAATTGATTATAGAAACATGAGTTTAATTAGTCGATTTCTTAGTGAACAAGGAAAAATCTTATCTAGACGGACGAATAGGTTGACTTTGAAACAACAACGATTAATTACTATTGCTATAAAACAAGCTCGTATTTTATCTTTGTTACCTTTTCGTAATAATGAGAAACAATTGGAGAGAGTGGAGTCGATTCCTAGAACTACTGGTCCTAGAACCAAAAATAAATAGATATACTCTTCAAAACTCCAATCGGAACTCAAGCTCATATTAATGTTTTGCTCGAAAAAAAACTAGGATCCAGATTTGATTCTTGTATTCTAAAAAAGGAAAAATGGGGAAGAAATCTTTTTTTCTTGAAAGATGTTCGTTTCTTCCTACTACTCAAATATTAATTTCTTTTTATTCTATCTTCCCGGAGTCCATTCTCCGGGAAATCCTGTTTCAATCATTCTTGTTTCCTGTATAATAGATTCTATTAAGATTCTTTTATTCCTTTATTTGATTTGTATTCTTTTCTTTTTCATTGATAATTTTCTTTGAAATAATATCAAAACAATTCTTATTTGATAGGGCTATTTGCGCAAGTATTTTACGATTCAGAAGCAATTGTCTTTTGTACAGATTGTGGATGAATAGGCTATAACTATAGAATAGCCTATCCTCACGAGTTACCGCATTTATCCGAGTGATCCACAAACGACGAAAATCTCTCTTTTTCCTGCTCCTATCTCGATGAGAGGAAATCAAAGCTCTCATTCTTTGTTGAGTAGTCGTTCGAGTCAGTCTTGAATGAGCCCCTATAAAGGTTGATGCAAATAAACGAATCTTTTTTCGACGTCTCCGAGCTGTATATCCTCGTTTAACTCTGGTCATTGAATCAAATGAAACTTTATTGAATAACTAATTGATTTCTCTTCTTTCAGTCATCCTTTTCTTCCGGTCGATTAATAACAAAACGGATTCTTCCGATATATAAAATATAAATTCCAATGGCTTTTGCGACTATGACCTTCCCGACCACGATTTTTTCTTTCTTCAAGGTATCTCGCCTGGAAATAAGAAATTCGACTGCTACTAAAGAAAAAAGAATAGTGGGTTTTCTCGTTTCTATGGCAACTTCTAAAACGGTGAGGTCCTCTCTATACACCGGAGCCTCTTCTTTCATTTCATCAAAATTTCTTGTGAACTTGTATAGTTCACACTCTTTGGCTCTACCCATCCATTTTAAATTAGAATTCTTTTTTCAATTCTAATTCTAAAGTAATAGTCCTTTTCACAAAAAAGCTATCCATACAGTGACGGTATTTAATTCTGAAAGTTGGCTAGGTAGCTGACCTTGTTAGTCCGTTTTTTTTCAAGAAAAGGAATAGGAGCATAACCTTTTTCCTCCGCTTAATGGATAACTATTTGTTACCAATGGAGAATTCCTTCTCATCTCAAACGGAGTGATTGGATTTGCACCAATAGAAACCATAAATTCATAAAATAATTAGGTAGATAATAGATCTTGATACTAGTCAATCAAAAGGCCGTGTTCCACCCTAGATATCGGAAAAAATTTTTGCATTTCTTCAAACTCATGATCTGAACTTAACGAGTCGCACATACACCCTAGTACATGTTCCTCGACGCTGAGGACATCCTCGAAGAGCGGGAGATTTCGTGACATTTCTTATTGGCTGTCTTGCGTTTCTAATAAGTTGTTTAATGGTTGGCATGGTGTGTCTATAGAATCTCATTCTAGATAGAATAGAGCGGGTTGGCTTAGATCGATCTTAACCTGATGATTGATGATTATGAATGATTTCTATTCACACGTAAATTTTTAATTTTGAAAAGTAATTCGTATATTTATATGGAATTCCCAGTATTTTCATTTTCGATCGCGACAAGATCAACGATGCCATGAGCTTGAGCTTCTGTTGCTGACATAAAAACATCCCTTTCCATATCTTCGGATATAACCCATAAAGGGTTGCCCGTTCTTTGTACATAAACTTTTGTGAGAGTTTCGCGAAGCTTCAATAGTTCTTCTGCTTCCAGGATAAAATCCCTTGCTTGTGCCTCGTAAAAAGAACTAGCAGGTTGGTGAATCATAACCCTGATGATATTGATATAACATCATGAATGGTTCTTCTATCTATATATCGCACGATTGAATGGATTAAAGTAAGGGGGAATCAAAATAACAATAAAAAAATAGAATTAAACAACCGTACAGGCATCTTTTTTACATTGCATACGGCTCTGCAATGGATTTTCTTTTTTTGATAGAATTTCTTTTATCGAAAAGAATAAATAGAACCTATATGATCCAAATCATTAAATGATCCATTTACCACCCTTCCTTTCGTAGTAGTTAAAAAGATACTATGATGGTTCTGTTGCTTTATATATTTATCTCGTCTGTGGTTTAGCAATCCCAAAGTTTCGTTTTGATAAGATTTAAGAAGGAAAAAATGATTTTTTCCATTTTTTTGATTCTTTCCTCTCATAACATAAAAATAATAAAGAGACTTCTGTTGTGGAAGAATAATGGTTTGTGACGCTAAAATTGACTCTTGTTTGACATAGAAAATCAAATTGGGAATAACCCTTCTTTCATACTACTATTTCGATACAAAATCTCATGTTAGAAAAAAAACAATAATGGTTTGTTAATATCGAACTCGAAGTGCCATGCTATTATTACTTATTCTTTATTTAATTCATATTCGATACAGCGAAGGCATAGTATTCTTTTTTTTCTCAAATAAAAAAACTCATTGGCGCCAAGCGTGAGGGAATGCTAGACGTTTGGTAATTTCTCCTCCGACCAGAATGAAAGATCCCATTGAAGCGGCTAATCCCATACATATTGTATGTACATCTGGTAACACAAATTGCATAGTATCATAAATGGCTATTCCTGGTATTACCCATCCACCTGGAGAATTTATAAACAAATAAAGATCCCTAGTATCATCTTCTATGCTGAGATATACCATGAGACCAACAATTTGATTCGAGATCTCGCTATCAACCTCCTGGCCTAAAAAAAGTAATCTTTCTCGATGAAGTCGGTTGATTAGGACAAAATTGTATCCCTGAGGAACCGTACGTGCACCTTTGGATGCATACGGTTCAAAAGAATTGTGAAAAAAAATCAATGTGTCGATTCCAATCCTATTTCTTTTTTTTTAATGAGTTTTGCCCCCTTCTCCTTACCTCTATTCTATAATGTAGAAAATCAAAAAGAATTTTATGAACTTATTGAACTAACTTCTCATTGATGTATTGTTTCATCGAAATTCAAATTACGATGTAATTTTCTTGTTCCTGAATGGGCCCTTTCAATTCTTTTAGGTTCTTGTTCTACTCCGGGGGAAGATTTGCCCGA